TTAAGAAATCATCATATAATAATCGAGCAAATCCCGAAATTCTAAGCTACCTGTTATCCAATAAAAACCTAAGATTCCTAACAATAAACCAAAATCCCCTACACGATTAGTTACAAAAGCTTTTTGACAAGCACTTGCTGCAATTGGTCGTGTGAACCAAAACCCTATTAATAAATAAGAACACATTCCCACTAGTTCCCAAAAAATATAAATTTGATACAAATTTGAACTAGTAACTAATCCCAGCATAGAAGTATTAAAAAAACTCATATAAGCAAAAAATCTTAAATATCTTTGATCGTGATACATATACTTGTCACTATAAATAAGAACCATGATTCCAACAGTAGTAATTAGTATTGACATAATAGAAGTAAGTGCATCGATCAAGTATCCAAAATCTAAGGAAAAATCATTATTGATGGTCCAAGACCATAGATATTGATAGATAAAACTTCCATTTATTTGTTGAATAGACAAATTGGCCGAAAACACCATAGCTATACTTAAGAGTAAAACACTAGGGAAAGCCCACATGCGACGAATATTTTTTGTTGCTGTCGGAATAAGTAGAAGTCCAAATGCTATTGACATAGTAACTGGAAGTGGAAGAAAAGGTATTATCCACGCATATTGATATGTATGTTCCATAAGAAAAGAAACTCTTTTTTCTTATAATTGCAAATTGTTCTCGATTCACCAATTCTTATCTTTTTTATCCTTTTAGAAAGGAACAATAATAAAAGAAATCAACAAAAAAAAAGTCAAATATTGGGATTCTTAATTATTCTGATTTTTTCTCAGATATTTGAAATATTCCAAAATTGACAATAGGTTGGTCAAAAAATATGACCAAATAACTATGTACAAATAACTATGTAAAGGTAAAGGTAAAGGCGATTACCTAGTAGGTATTTTAACTAAGAAAAGATTAAAGGAATATGAGATTTTAAAATAATTTTCTTACTACTATTATTTATTAGATTTTGATATTTTTTTGGTGATTAATAAACATATTACATATACTATAATAGTATATGTAATATATTATATAGTATAGTAAATATAGTAAGGAAAAAGAGTTAGACCAAAAAAAGAGTACTTTTTTTATTCAAATATGGATCATAGTATCTATATTCGGTATCTATATTCGAAAAAAAAATACCTAGGTTTTCTAGTTCATTTTGGGAGTGGAGTAATTACCTAACTTGTTGTGTAACTGATGGATTGGATTTCAATCCAATAAAGAAAACTTATGTTTATCGGAAATCTTATGATACTCCTTACTTCGTATATAACTGAAATAAAAGATTACTTAGGTTACCTAAGTAATGGAATGTCTTGTTTAACGGATTAAGTACTAGTTCTAATTTAGTTCTAATTGGAATTTGAATTATGGACATAGCACTCTGGGCTTAATCAATTTTTATTTTCCCTTATTTTCTTCTATTTTTTTCCCTCATGTCATTTATATATGTGATGTGTGATGCGCGCGCATACATATATGTGATATATATATCACATATACATGTATATATAAATATATTTGTATTATATATATTTGTATGTTTATTATATATATTACTATGGTAAAGTAAAAAAACAATGTATATTTTAAAGAGTATATTAAAAAAATTATCCACATACACGAAATAAGTATAGATAATAACTAAAAAGAACGATCTATTTTGAAGAATACATGTCTTTCACATACAACGATAAAAAGAGGAACCCCCTTTTTTGAATGGCAGTTCCAAAAAAACGTATTTCTATGTCAAAAAAACGTATTCGTAGAAATATTTGGAAGAAAAAAGGATATTTAGCTGCAGTAAAAGCTTTTTCTTTAGCGAAATCGGTTTCCACCGGGCATTCAAAAAGTTTTTTTGTGCGACCAAACAAATAATAAAGTCTTAGAATAATCTCAATTGATATAGCCTAAACAACCTCAAATTTTGTAAGATGAATGTTAACTAATGTATTTTTCTGTATTGAATTTCTCAATATTAGTTAGAACTCACTGCTGTGATATATAGAATAAGAGTTTTTTGTATATTGGGTTCTTTTTATATTGGGTTCTAAGTATTATTTTTTTTTCCTATCACAATTGTACTTTTCACAATAGAAAAGTACAATTGTGATAGAGATTGAAACTCTTTTGTTATATGCCTATAACAAAACTTAATTGGTTTTGTAAATGGTATTATAAATTATAAATTATATGCGCAATAAAGAATATTAATACTTTAATTTAAATATACTAAGGTATCGAAATCATTAGGAAAATAACAAATTCTTTGTATTTAATGATAAAATTGTGATAGATATGAAATCCTAGTTATTTGATTTTGTTCATTGAAAAAAAAACTCAATCTTTTTCATTTGAATCCAAGAAATCGTATAAATAAAAAACAAATCAGAAAAAAATAGAGAAAAAAGACAATTCTTAGTTTTATACCTCAACTGAGAAAAAACTATTGAGTTCCAACTGTTTGGAGAGAACTTAGTTTCTAGTACGTGAAAGTTGATTGTTAAAAAACCCACGACGATACTACCTAAGTAGGTATTTTATTGAAAATTCAAATATTTAAACCACAAACCAGTCTTTATTCATCGATTCTAATTAATGAACTATATTGAATCCTTGAATCTCGACGATTCAACATGAATTGACTATTATTATTTCAAGTAAGCCGCCATGGTGAAATCGGTAGACACGCTGCTCTTAGGAAGCAGTGCTAAAGCATCTCGGTTCGAGTCCGAGTGGCGGCATCTTCTAAAAGAGATACAATAGATCCTAAAATGTATTCAATTCCCGATTTCCAATTCTGTAATGGGATCTCTTTTATGATATTTGCGACTTTAGAACATATATTAACTCATATCTCTTTTTCGATCATTTCTATTGTGATTACGATTCATTTGATGACCTTATCAGTCCACAAAATTGTAGGATTACGTGATTCGTCAGAAAAAGGGATGATAGCTACTTTTTTCTCTATAACAGGATTATTAGTTTCTCGTTGGATTTCTTCGGGACATTTTCCATTAAGTAATTTATACGAGTCATTAATCTTCCTTTCGTGTAGTTTCTTCATTATTCATATGATTCCCAAGATATGTAACCTTAAAAATGATTTAAGCACAATAATTGCACCAAGTACCATTTTTACTCAAGGCTTTGCCATGTCGGGTCTTTCAACTGAAATGCATCAATCTGCAATATTAATACCTGCTCTACAATCTCAGTGGTTAATGATGCACGTAAGTATGATGTTATTGAGCTATGCAGCTCTTTTATGCGGATCATTATTATCAGTCGCTCTTCTAGTCATTACATTTCGAAAAAACATCGATATTTTTTGTAAAAGCAATAATTTCTTAATTAAGTCATTTTTCTTTGGTGAGATTGAATATTTGAATGAAAAAAGAAGTGTTTTTAAAAACACTTCTTTTCCTTCATTTCGAAATTATTACAAATATCAATTAACTGAGCGTTTGGATTATTGGAGTTATCGTGTCATTAGTCTAGGGTTTACCTTTTTAACCATAGGTATTCTTTGTGGAGCAGTATGGGCTAATGAGGCATGGGGATCCTATTGGAATTGGGACCCCAAGGAAACTTGGGCATTTATTACTTGGACCATATTCGCGATTTATTTACATACTAGAACAAATATAAATTGGAAAGGTACGAATTCGGCACTTATAGCTTCTATAGGATTTCTTATAATTTGGATATGCTATTTTGGGATCAATCTATTAGGAATAGGTCTACATAGTTATGGTTCATTCACATAAACATCTAATTGAATAAACTACATGAGGAATACATAAGATAAAAACATCATCCCATATATAACGAAAGTTTGTTTTTATGAGTTTTTGAGAACCGTTTGAATCAAGGAATCATTCTTAAATGGTTCTCAAAAACTCGAGATGTATCTAATTACAATTCTTATTCATTTTATTTCTTTTTTCATTATACAGTACAGCAAACGATTTTCAAAATATTAAATTCAAAGAATTATAAGACTTTCCTTCCGTCTCATTAATGAAACACTATCTATGATAATAATTGGATAGGATAGCGTGTACCTTGTCAACTGATAACGAGAGAACGAAATCGGGATAAATACCAATACCTATTACGGGTAGAAAGATACAGATTGAAAGAAATAGTTCTCGTGGTCCAGAATCCAAAAAATTCGAGTTTGGAATATTAAATAGCTTGTATCCATAAAACATCTGACGTAACATAGATAATAAATAAATAGGAGTTAATATCATTCCAATTGCCATTACTAAAGTAATTAGCATTTTTGGCATTAAAAGATATTTTGTACTAGTAATTAGTCCAAAGAATACTACAAATTCCGCAACAAAACCACTCATTCCTGGCAATGCAAGAGAAGCCATCGAGAAGCTACTGAACATGGTAAATATTTTTGGCATTGGGATAGATATCCCTCCCATTTCTTCGAAATAAACAAGACGTGTTCTATCACAACTCGTTCCCGCCAAGAAAAAAAGTGCAGCACCAATAAATCCATGAGAGAGCATTTGTAAAATAGCTCCATTGAGTCCCATGTCGGTTATAGAACCAATTCCTATAATTGTGAAACCCATGTGAGATACAGAGGAATAGGCTATTCTCTTTTTTAAATTACGTTGACCAAGAGAAGTTGAAGCTGCATAGATTATTTGCATTGTTCCTATTATCACCAACCAGGGAGAAAATATAGAATGAGCGTGGGGTAATAATTCCATATTGATCCGAATCAATCCATATGCGCCCATTTAAAATAGGATTCAAGCTAAAAGCATACATGTACTGTAATGTGCTTCTCCATGGGTATCAGGTAACCATGTATGTAGGGGTATAATCGGCAATTTGACAGCATAAGCAATAAGGAAGCCAAAATGGAATATTATTTCCAATGCCACAGGATATGATTGATTAATTAATCTTTCAAAATCTAATGTTGGTTCATTGGAACCATATAAACCCATACCTAGAACTCCTATTAAGAAAAAAAATAGAACCCCCTGCAGTGTACAAAATAAACTTTGTAGCCGAGTAGAGACGTTTCTTTCCCCCCCACATGGATAAAAGTAAGTAAACAGGAATTAATTCTAACTCCCACATGATGAAAAAAAGTAAAAGGTCTCGAGAAGAAAATAATCCTATTTGACCGCTGTACATTGCTAGCATCAGGAAATAGAACAACCGCGAATTTCGAGTAATTGGCCAAGCTGCTAAAGTTGCTAAAGTAGTGATAAATCCTGTCAGTAAAATGGGTCCTATGGAAAGTCCATCGATTCCTAGTCTCCAGTGGAAATCAAAAACATCTATCCATTTATAATCTTCCTTCAATTGCATTAATGGATCATCCAATTGGAAATGATAACAGAATGCATAAGTCGTTAGAAGGAGTTCTAAGAAGCATATACATAAAGTATACCACCGAAATATCTTATTCCCTCTATGAGGGAAAAAGAAAATTGAAGAACCCGCGAATATCGGTAAAACAACAAGTATTGTTAACCAAGGAAAATAACTCGTGATAAAGACAAGATACGTTTTGACCAGAAAAGCCCGTCCTCAAAATAATATATTTTGTCGAGCACGGGCTTTTGTCGGTAAAGAGGAATCACAAATGATTCAAGTGGAGTTTTTTGTAACGTATCAATAAGATAGAGCCATGCTGCGAGTTGTTTCAGGCCCTAAATAAACACGGACACTCAAAAAATCTGTTGGGCAGGCGGATTCACATCTCTTACAACCTACACAGTCCTCGGTTCTTGGCGCGGAAGCTATTTGCTTGGCTTTACATCCGTCCCAAGGTATCATTTCCAATACATCTGTGGGGCAAGCTCGTACACATTGAGTACACCCTATACATGTATCATAAATTTTTACTGAATGTGACATTGGATCTATAAATTCCAGTTTTGAACATAAAAGATTTTCGATCTGGTCAAATCAAATTAGTAGTAAATGAATCATATATTATATATTGTAATATTGTAGACATCAGACGAAGCAGTGGTTTATTAAAAACAATCAATATATTTCTTAAATCAATCTGTTTATGAGAAAAGGTCAAGAGACTTTGATTTTCGTTTCAACAATTATGCTGATACGAGTTGCACATGCGAATTAAAATTAATTGGCCAACAAATTGGTCATCATTATTTCAATATAAATATATAAATGCAATTCAATAAAATCGAATTGCATTCAAATTCAATAAAAAATAGTATTTCAATTCTATTAAATATTTTTATGTGTCTTTATTTAAATTATCTATGATAATTATCACTAATTATTCAACAAATTCGATTGATTAATACGAGTTGATTTTCTGTTACGATGGATCGACGAAACAATAGCAAGTCCAATAGCTGCTTCAGCAGCTGCAATGGCTATAACAAAGATTGAGAAGATGTCCTCCTTTTAATTGACGACTATCAAATATATCAGAAAATGTTACAAGATTGATATTAACCGAATTTAGTATAAGCTCAAGACACATAAGCGCTCTAACCATGTTTCGACTTGTGATCAATCCATAGATACCGATAGAAAATAAATAAACACTCAAAAAAAGGACATGCTCAAACATCATTGACTAACTCCTTATCAATCTCGATTCATTTCAATATGAACAACAATTCAACCGATTCAATTGATTAGAATAGAACAATTACACAACAAAAGAAGATATTGACGGTAGATAGATTTAACTAAAAATTTCTATTTATTTATTTAGAATTTAGTTAGAATTCTAAGAATTGGGAATTATTATTAAGTTAAGTATTTTTATTGCTTATTGTCGAGCCATAGTAATTGCACCTATCAAGGAAACTAAAAGAATTATAGAAATGAGTTCAAACGGAAGATAAAAATCTGTTGATAAATGAATCCCGATTTGTTGAACGTTATTTATTAGGTCCTGTTCCATAATCTGGTTTGATCTTGCAGTCCAAATAATTCCGTACCATGACGTATCTGGGATAGTAGTAATTAGTGAAAAAAGAATAGTTGTACAAACCATCGAAGTGACCCCATCTCCAATGGTCCAAAAATAGGAATTATTGGAATATTCTGAACCATTTATGAACATTACAGCAAATATGATCAAGACATTTATGACTCCCACATAAATAAGGAGCTGTGCGGCAGCTACAAAATAGGAGTTCTATGAAATATAGAATAAGGATATAAAAACAAGAACCAATCCCAACGAAAAGGCAGAATAAATTGGATTGGTAAATAATACTACCCCCGGAGGACCCCCTAATACAAGAATTGACCCCAGAAATACAACAAGAATATCATGTATTGGTCCAGGTAAATCCATTATGTATAAAATACAAAATAAAAAACTTTAACTATTTCATGACCTTACTTTAACTTTACTAAATAAATGGTCCAGGAAAGGAAAAGGGGTTACCCTATTTTTTTCTTGTATATAATATTGTATATGATACATTTATAATTGAATTGAATTTTAATATGGATTAATGTAGATATAGATAAAATTATCGGGCCAATCCTACTTTATTTATATTTATCCGAAAGAAAAAAAAAGAAAAGAGTAGTTGGAATATGTAGTTGAAATTTGCTATTTCGAAATCATCATGAAAAATATATTCTCAGTTTAAATCAAACAGTGATTCTCAACAATCAATAGTTATTCGTTTTTATTTGTAGTTACTGACTACCCAAAATAAAAAGCTTGGATCCTTTATATCAAAACAAAATCTTAGTAATCGGTAATTGTTCTTGAATCAAAGGGTTTATCTTTGTCTATTTTTATTTGAGTCGAATTCATAACTGTTTGAATTGTGTAATCTCCAATTATTGAGATTGGTAATCGACCCAAAGCAATTTGATTATAATTCAATTCGTGACGATCATAAGTGGAAAGTTCATATTCTTCAGTCATTGATAAACAATTTGTTGGACAATACTCGACACAGTTACCACAAAATATACAAACCCCGAAATCTATACTATAATTAAGTAATTGTTTCTTTTTAATATCTCTTTCAAATCTCCAATCAACAACGGGTAGATCTATCGGGCATACACGAACACATACTTCACAAGCAATACATTTATCAAATTCAAAGTGGATTCGACCCCGGAAACGCTCTGATATGATCGATTTTTCATAAGGATATTGAATAGTTACAGGTAAACGATTTGTGTGGGATAAGGTAATTATGAAACTTTGACCAATGTACCTTGCAGCTCGTATTGTTTGTTGACCATAATTCATGAACCCAATTACCATAGGGAACATATTGTAGATATACATGAAAAAATTGACGTTTCTTTCTCTTGTTTGATAGAGATTATGAATCTAAAATAGTGTTATCATATTCTGTTATTTATAATGAAACAAGTTGGGAAGAAGTTGTTAATAACGGATTACCTAGAGAAATAGGTAAAAGAAATTTCCATCCAAGATTTAATAACTGGTCCATTCTCATCCTAGGTAAAGTCCATCTTGTTGTGATAGAAATGAAGAGAAACAAATAAGCTTTAGTTAATGTAATAAGGATACCCATTGTCATTCCAAAAATGCCAGCGATTTTATTTATTCTGAAAAGCTCAGGAATGGATATATACGGAATAGATAAATTCCACCCACCTAAGTAAAGAACTGTTACAAATAATGAAGAAACTAAAAAATTTAGGTAAGAAGCAAGATAAAATAAACCGTATTTGATACCCGAATACTCGGTTTGATAACCTGCTACTAATTCCTCCTCCGCTTCTGGTAAATCAAAGGGCAATCTCTCACATTCGGCTAGAGAAGAAATTAGAAAAACAATAAATCCTATAGGCTGGCGCCACGGATTCCACCCCCAAAAACCATATTTTGACTGTGCTTCAACTATATCAACTGTACTTGAACTGTTAGATAATCATAGTCGATAATAACATCACTGTTCCCATCGCTATTTCAAAACCGTACGTGAGACCTCAGCTTCATACGGCTCCTCGATGGCCACAAAAAAAATGTAAGGACGGGTTCGGTATTATTGCCATCTTTGGGTAGATAGAATAAAGATACATCGGAAAGTCCCAAATGAGACCAATGGAATTCTGTCTGCTAGAATAAGAAAAAAGTGCTTCCGAATTGATCTCATCCTTTACAATAAGAATTTCTCTTTGTTCGGTAATAACTTATTTTTTTTTTTTCAATAAAATACTCCTTATATCAATCAATACAAAATAAAAAGAATTAGTGATTAGTTCATGAATCGTGATAAGAATTCGATATGTATGAATATGGATAGAGAAAAGAATAAATAAGGATCCCCTTTTTTTATTATTCATTCAATTACTGCATTCCATTTCTTTTTTCCTGTTCTTCTGTCTCAGAGGAGAATACTAAAAAAAAATAAATAAAGGATTAATTCGTTCTTGATAGTCATTTCTTTAACCAGTGAATAGGAGCATACTCTAGATCGGAATCGTAGGGAAGTACTACTTGATCATTTCTACCAATTTTATGAAGAAATACCTCTTTTTTGATACCTTACGCTATCTCCATTACTAATCCTTTGTGTACCTTGGTGTTCCTAACCGTCCACTGACTTTTGATGGATCCCCGGTATAGTAATACATACGAGACAGTAGTAGAAACTCCATACAGTTGATCTTTTGTTTGCGCCCGCTTCAAGATATGATGACTAATCAAAAAATCTTACTTAATCTTGGGGTAAGCAGTTTACACTGCTTATGTTTACTTCAACTTTATTCTTGTACATAGGGAATGATATTTTTTCTTCTTACTACAAATTTATAAGCTGTTTAGTTTCACTCATATAACTATCTGGTTTAACTCATCAACCCGAATGCTGAAAAAAAAAAAATGAAAACATCTATTCAATACATTGAACCTCTTTCTTTTTTCTTTTATTTATAGAAGAGAGGTTCAAAGTTCATATTCCAACGAATCACACGTAGAGATATTGATAACACACATAGAGTTAATGGTATTTCATAACTAATAGATTGAGCAGCAGCTCGTAGACCACCTAAAAAGGAATATTTAGTATTCGATCCATATCCTGACATAAGAAGCCCAATAGGAGCAATACTGGAAATGGCGATCCATAAAAAAACACCTATACTGAGATCGGCTAAAACAAGACGATACCCAAAAGGAATTACTAAATAACTTAGTGGAATTGATATAACCGCTATAGACGGTCCCACACTAAACAAATGAATATCTCCTCGAGATGGGAGGAGGTCCTCTTTAAAAAGTAGTTTAGTCCCATCCGCTATAGCTTGAAGAATTCCCAACGGGCCAGCATATTCAGGCCCAATACGTTGTTGTATCGCTGCAGATATTTCTCTTTCTAACCACACAATTACTAGTACCCCTATTGTGATTCCCAATATAAGGGTCAAAATGGGTACAATCCATATTAGTCCATACACTTTTTTAAAAAATTCCGATGTAGAAAAAGAATTGATAGTTTGTACTTCTGTCGTATCAATTATCATTTCAACGATCAACTTCTCCCATAATGATATCTATACTACCCAATATCGTCATGATATCAGCCAATTTCATTCTTTTAACTAGCTGAGCTGAGGAAGAATTTGCAAATTGATAAAACCGGGTGGACGAATTTTCCATCTCCAGGGGAAAAGGCTATTATCTCCTATCAAATAAATTCCCAATTCTCCTTTTGGAGCTTCCACTCTCACATAAAGTTCTTGTTTCGACAATTCAAAATTGGGTGAAGGTTTTTTACTAAAAAATCTATATTCAAAATCATTCCATTCGGAATTCTTTGCTCTATCAAAGCGTCGTACTTCTAAATTTTCATAAGGTCTTCCAGGAATTCCTTCTAGAGCCTGTTGAATAATTTTTATGGATTCCTTCATTTCACCAATTCGTACTAAATAACGAGCTAATGAATCTCCTTCTTTTTGCCATTGGACTTCCCAATCGAATTCATTGTAACACTCATAATGATCAACTTTACGAAGATCCCATTGGATTCCAGAAGCTCGTAACATCGGTCCTGATAAACCCCAATTTACAGCTTCTTCTCCACCAATAATGCCCACTCCTTCAACTTGTTCCAAAAAAATGGGATTCCACGTAATAAGTTTTTGATATTCAACAACTCCTGTTAAAGAATAATCGCAGAAATCCAAACATTTATCTATCCATCCATAAGGTAGATCAGCAGCTACTCCTCCGATACGGAAATAATTATGCATCATTCGCATACCTGTGGCGGCTTCAAATAGATCATATATCAATTCTCTTTCTCTGAAAATATAGAAAAAGGGAGTCTGTGCACCGATATCTGCCATAAAAGGTCCAAGCCATAACAAATGAGAAGCTATACGGCTCAATTCCAGCATAATTACTCTGATATAGCTAGCTCTTTGAGGTACTTGAACATTTTCCAATTGTTCTGGTGCATTTACGGTTATTGCCTCTGTGAACATAGTAGCTAAATAATCCCATCGTGTTACATAAGGTAGATATTGTATAATTGTTCGATTTTCCGCTATTTTTTCCATTCCTCTCTCTGTGTAAATAGCCCAATATGGGCTCACAGTCAATAACATCTTCACTATCGAGAGTAACGATTAGTCGAAGAACACCATGCATTGATGGGTGGTGAGGCCCCATATTGACTATCATGAGATCTTTTCTTGTAACCGGTACTGTCATATCTTTTCTTCCTTAATTCATTATTCCATGAATTCCTCAAAATGAGGCTTATCAAAACGAAAAATAGAATAAAAATTCAAACGATTAAATTAACGAGTTTTTGGCTCCCGAATATCCAACTGACCAATTAATTTCTTATAATGTACTCTATTTTTCTTTGACAAATAAGCCAGCAACCGTTGACGTTTTCCTAGAATTTTTCGTAGACCCCTTTGCGATAAAAAATCTTTTTTGTGCAATTCCAAATGTGAAGTAAGTCTCCGTATCTTATTGGTGAAACTGAATACTTGAAATTCAACAGAACCTTTGTTTTCTTTTTTTTCTTCTTGTGGAATAATGGAAATAAATGAATTTTTGACCATAAAAAATTTTTCTATCCTTTTTCTTTCTTTTTCATGGATTTTTCCGATCAGGAAAAATAAAAAAAAGAATTATGCCAGTTATTTTAATCTAGTACACACAAAAATTTTGATTTATTCATATACTACTTTTTTATTTTATCCAAATCAAATTGAAAATTTGATTTGGATAGAAAGGGATAATATGTTTCCGCATTAACGAAAGAAAAAAAAATTTCTTTCTATCTAAAAGGATTCCGCTAATTTATTTATTCCTATATCCAATTGAATGGATACACCATTCAATCTGTATCATTTACCAAAATATAACATAGCATATGCGTACATCTTTCGGCCGAAAATGTCACGGAATATAGATATATATGATATAGGAAATATACTATTAAATTAAATAATTCTAAATCGTGGATACATATGTATCCTTGACATACTGAAACGACTGCCATTATTGGTATCAAACCAATAGCGATTCATACAAGCTAAATCTTCTAATCGGTAATTGGGCCAAAGAACAAATTTACATTTAATGAATTTATTTGTATCTGTATTAAGATGCTTGTCCTCATCCAAAAATTTTCCAGAGTTTCTTATGTTGTTTTCATTGCAAAATAATGGATTTCTATTTCTATCCGTAACATTCCAATTATGGGAATTGAAACAAATTAACATTCTCAATTCTCTACGACGTCTAGGAGATAGAATATTTTCAGGAACAAGGAAATCATAATAATTTGTGTCCCCATTCACAAGCATATTCCCATATCGTACAATGGGTTTATCCAAATTCCTCTTATCAATATATCTTTTTTTTATGCATTTTCCATTAATTTGGTGTTTATTGTTCTCGACCAATGAAATACTTATAGTTTGATATATAATCAATTTCCCATCCCTTTTTAGAGATAGACGAATTGGTTCGATAATTAATATTCCTTTTTTTATCAATTCTGTAAGAGCTAGATCTTTCTGAATTAGCATTACATCCAGATGCATCTCTCCTCTTTGAATCGAGGATATAGCAATTTCCTTTGGATTTATCAGTCTAAGTAAGAGACAATATACCTTGATATTATTGATCATTCTTTGGTTCAAGGAGTCATCCCATCTTAATTGAAAAAGGAAATATTTTTTCAGGAAGAAATCAAGTTCTGCTTCCTTGTTTTTCTTGGATTGTTTTTTCTTTTTACCTTTTTTAATGGTAATGTCTGATCTCGCGTAATTCTCTTCAATATCTTTTTTTTTGTTTTCTTTTCGTAGATCTGATACAAGATTTACTTGGTCCTGTTGTTCATTTTTTTGTTGGTTGAAATTTTCTAATTTAAGATATTTTTTTTGATCAGATATCATCTGAAGATTTTTTTTTCTATTTATATAGATGTTTTTATTTTGACTTTTATTTTTATAAAAATAAAAGTCAAAAAGAAGTAATTTGATTGGTATAATCCATGGTTTAATCTTATATGCATCAAAAAGTAAGACAAATTCTGGGAAGAACCAAGATTCTAGATTTGATATGGTACGATAAACTCTTTCTTGATTCATTCCCATCCAATTCAAAAAAATACTTTTTTGATTGGATGGGTTGATTTTTTGATGAATCGTAAGAGAAAAAATATCTTTTTTTTTCAATTTGTTGTTGATTTTTTTTTCAGTCTTAGTATTTTTATCAATTTTGGTACCGATATGTGTATTGGTCCAGGTCTCAATATAGATATTTTTTCTAAGACAAAAATGGAGAATTCTACAATCAAAATATTTTCTATCTAGATTTTTATGCGTATCAATAATATATCCTTCTTCTAGATAATCACTAATAGCTGTACTTACCAATACATAAAATGATTCGGATTTCGGTTTATTGAAATTATATGGAATTTTGAGAACTCCGTTTACTTGTAATCTTGACCCATAAATATATAAATCCTTCTTATCCCCATAGTTCATATATTTATGTGCCAAAAGATCATATCTGTAGTGTTTTTTCCATTTTTCTTTTTGATTTGTCAATGAATCCGCTGCATAGTAATTTTGTTTCACGTAATGAATTAATTGGTCTTTTTCTTTTTTATATGAATCCGATTTAATTGAGTCTTTATTTTGAATCCTATAACGTTGATTGATTCTATTTCGCCATTTTTGCGGTACTAACCACGACCATTTGGTTTGAGATAAATTGTATTGATAATGCCCCTTTAACCAGTTTTTCCATTCAATCATTCCAGACTTATGAATTTTCTTATGTCTTGAATTGGAATCAAATATTCCTCGTGTCATACAATAATCCTTGATTTTATCCTTAATAAAAGGATAAGTCCCCTGATATTGAAGTAGAGATTTCAAGTGATACTTGTTAAGTAATTGGGTTTGTGATAATTTGTAAAATACATATGCTTGGGACAAGGAGGATAAGTCATAATACATTTTTGTACTATTACCAATATTAGTATTCGAAAACGAATTTTTTATAGTGGAAAAAAAGTTCATTGTATTTTGATCTCTTTCATCAATTCCTTCCTGATTTGTTTGATCGTTGTAAACGGATTTTTTGATTATTTTTTTTGTTGATTCAAAGAAAAGTTGAAAATTGATCCTGTGAATGGTAATCATACATAGCAAGATATCTATGTATATTTTTTCAATCAGAGATTTCAAAAAATAATGTGATTTACGTATTAATCGTATATTTATTCTTTGGAATATCTGCCAAATATGTTTCCGTGATTTCGATCTTTTATCATCACAAGTTAGAATTATTTTTTTCTTGTCTTTTGTGATTCGTTCTATTTGATTCCTGATTGTGATTGTTCTATCAGAAAGATCTTTCATCTTTTTTTCTATGAGTGAATAATTTGTCCAATTCATGGATTGGATTTGGATGGTTGATTTGTGAATAATCTTATTATTTATTTCGGAATCTTTTCCATTTTCAGCCCTTTCATATACTTTCGCCTTGCTCAATTCAAATAAGAATATTGGGTTTACTTTTTGAATTTCCTTCATTATTCGTTTTAGAACTAGAAGTATTTTAATGATCCATCTTGTTTTTTCTTTTGAAACTTTTAGAAGTAGAAAGAAATTCTTTTTCACTTTTCTAACTTTTTTTTGGAGTTCTTTATAAATGGGTTTAAAAAAGGAAGGTCGTTTTCGGGGACTCCCAAAAGGGAGTTCCGCTTCCATTCCCCAAACTGTTAAAAAACAAAAATTGTCTTTTTTTCCTTTTTTTTTTATTTGATCTCTAGGATGAGATCGTATTTTAGATCTTCGCCAAGGTTTCAAACAGAAAGGAAATAGAATCTTTATCTGAATACCATCTGTTAACCAATCTTTGGGAAATTCAGTTTCTGATAATTGAACACCATTATAGGTGCATTTAACATGCATTTCTCTATTCCATTCCTTCAAATCCTCATACCATTCGGGTAATTGGAATAATAACATACGGCCAATATTTTTAGCAATTATCAATGAAGGCAATACAATGTATTTTCTAAGAAAAGATTGGGTTACTAACATCAAACCTCTTATTGCTTGAGCAAATATAATGCTATCCCAAGTTTCTGATATTGCTATACGTTCATTTTCCTCTTTTTTATATTCGTTTTTTTTCTCTTTTTCCCTTGTCTCTTCCTCCTCAAAATCAAAATGCGAAATTTTCAATTCTGGTTCTCTCCCCACCGAATTCCTAAAAATTAGATTCATCATTTCAGAGATATAAGAAGAAAAAAAAAATGTTTTGTCTATTCGATCCAAAAAAAGCGGGGAATGCACATTTGCTTGAAACATTTCCCAAATAACTGTTTTACGTCTTTGAGCACGCATGGATCCTTTGATTATATCCCGACGAAAATCCGATTGTTGCGAGTAACGTATCAAAGCCACCTCGTCTGCTTGATCACTATTAATAGTATTATTTGTAGTTGTAATAGGATTGGTATTCTGATCGTTATCAGTATAAATTACTACGCGTTTGGCTTTTCTTGAACGAATTTCATGATCTTCCGTAGATTCTTCCTCATTTTCTTCCTCCTGTTCTTCCAAATCATCAGTTAATTTGTATGACCATCGAGGAACACTTTTACGTATTTCTTCTATTCCAATAGATTTTTTTCTAATTATTGTTTGATCATTTGGATCAGTTGTAATTACATCGAATACCCATTTTAAAGCTTTTGCTTGACTTTCTAAACCAATTCTTGTTTGCTCTCTCAATAAAGAATATTTTGGAAAATGCAAAATGGGTGCAGGCTCAAAAGGAAATTCTTTGATTGCGGTTAAGGAATTACCAATATAATTCAGTAATGATTCCCTATCAATCGGATTCTTTTGATGTTCAAATTTTCTGTAACTGGAATAATTAGAATTATTAGGAAGTAGCCCATAAATCTTATTTATCCAATTGATTTCTATGGAATCTTCCGTATCTGTAGAAGTGATTAAATCATTCATGATTGTATGTGAATAGAATTTTTTTATTGTTCCACGATATGGTCCTCTCAAAAAGGGGTCATACGTTTTGGGCAAGTATTTTTGTTCATTTTCATCATTGCATAATCTGGTCCTTTTTTCGAGCATATCTAGAGCAATAAATCCCTTTTCTTTTTCTAGAGCTTTTGTTCGACTTATTAATTCATTGTTCAAGTTGTACTTTTTTTGCTCATTGGTATAAACCCAATAATGATACTGATCCACATGGGATAATTTTTCTGTCGTGTACAAAGACATTTTTCGTTCTATCATTTCCGAAAAAGTCGATAAACTAGGTGGATATGTAAAAGATATTACTTGTTTTCCATCACTTGGACATGTATAAAAAAAATATTGTGCCATTTCATTTCGTACAGCATTTTCAAATTGATTATTTTTTATATACCGACATGGGCGATTCCATCGTTTATAATCGAAAAGAAAAGTAAGAAAAGGTTTTTCAAACCAGAAAAAAGTCTTTTCATTTTTCTCTTCTTTAAGTCTTCCCAATTCCCAATTACCTATCAAGGTATCAAGATAAGAATCTTCGTGAACTGGGCTATCTTTATAGCATGTCTCTTTAAAGTGGAATTCATCCTTTGTTTTTTCCTTTCCATTCACTCGGATCTCTTCCGTTTCATCTATTTTGTCCGGATCCTCCTTTTCTTCCGAACAAAGGGAAGGGTCTTCTTCGGTGGATCCCTCTTGTTCCTGTTTAGTCTCCTTCGTTTCGGAAGTTGTTTCTACATCGCTTTCTTCCTCACTTTCTCCCCTTTCTTCCGTTTCTGAGGTTTCTTTCAGTTTCTTAGTGACAATAGGCGACGGCATTCTGCCTAAATAGTAGACACAGGTGATAAATAAGAGAATACTAAAGATTCGAGCCATAGAATTTCTCAATTCTGACACAAGGTACTTATTAGATCGAATAGAATGATTTTGCCGTATCCAGAA